GAAGATATTCTATTTTTCCATAGAAATGTGTTCGCTCAAGAAAGACTCCAGAAGATATTGATCGTAAATAAGAAGACTGTTTACGAAGAAACAGGAATAGATATTCGCATTCATATACATAAGAATTATGTAGGAACCAAAAGAATCTTTTCTTTCTTTTTGAAAAGACGTAAATGGATTTCTTTGAAGTAATGAGACTATTCAAATTATGATATTCGTGGAAAAACAATCGCAAGAAATGCAAAGAAGAAACATCTTTGATCCAGCATTGAAGGATTTGAACCAAGATTTCCAGATGGATGGGATGGGGTATTAGTAGATCTGACACATAATTTAAATGTGACAATTTATCCTCTAAAAAGGGAAATATTGAATGAATAGATCGTAAATTCTGAGATTTTGGTATTCTTTTTTCTTCAAGGGAAGATACTAATCGCGACGAGAATGGAATTTCCAGAATGACTCCAAAACCTTCTGATACCATTTGAGAAGAAAAATGAGAAGAAAAAGAATTCTTGTGCCCCCAAAATACATTTTGGTTAGAATCATTCACCGAAGAAATCAAAGATTTCTGTTGATACATTCGAGTAATTAAGCGTTTCACAAGTACTAAACTAGATTTATTGTCATAACCGATAATTTCCACAGGTTCGTAAAAAATCAAACTATTGAAGCTATGATAATGAGCAAGTGAGTAAATATACTCCTGAAGGAGTAGCGGATATAGGAAGTTTTGTTGCCGAAATCTATCTTTTTTCAATCTAAATATCCTTGTAATTCTGTCATTGAAACACATTTATACTATAACCAAAAAAGGGAGGCACTTCTTGTTTTATGAAATGATACATAGTGCAATATGGTCAGAACGGCGTATGCGTATGTTGTATGTAGTATATTTTTTATCTTATACTAAAATACTCTTTATAATAAAATAGTATAACTTCTAACTCTAAGAAACTAGAATAATAATAGAATAAGAAGATTCTTATTCTATTATTCTAAGAAATAATTCTAAGAATATAGTCTAGTATTAATATAGACTAGACACTGTCTATACTTTTACTTTAAATAATATATACTATATACTTTTATACTGTACTGTGATGTAAAAAAAATAAAGATAATCTAAAAAGTAAAAGATTCTATAAAAGTAAGAACAAATAAAGAATATATACCCCGGAGACAGAGAGCCCAATCTACAGATCTTTTTTCTTTCCCTTTCTATCCAATTTTGTTTTCTTTTCTTTGTTCTTTTCTTTTCCTTGTTAATATAACTAGAATAACAAGAAAAGAAAATAGAAAAGAACAATAAGAAAAAGAAGGAAAAGGGGTAAAAATCTTTTATTTTCGCAACCCAATCACTCTTTTGACTTTGGAAAAAGATTCCTTTTTTATCACTATACTATTTCTTCTACACATCCGTCTCCAATCCATAATAAAGAATAATTAGGATTAAGAAAAAAAAAAAAAGAATCAATGGTCCACTCACAATTCACAAGAGAACCTTTTACCACATCAGGCACTAATCTATTTTTAACGTATAATTAGTAATTCAATCGGGTAATCATTCAAATTAAGAAAGGAAGCTCGTTGCTTTTTTGTCTTACTCGAATTGGAACCATAAGGCTCTATCCATTTATTCACTAGACCCGAAATACTTTACTGAACTTAAAAATTGTTCTAAAAAGAAAGATTCTCGTTCTATTTCTATTATGAGTACTAGAAATCTTCTTTGATTAGATTATTCTTTTTGATATTTTTCTATTCTTTTTACGACATGCTCTTTTTTCCATTCATTACCTTTCAGGATCAGTCGCGGTCTTATAAACTCTACCAATAGTCTAGACGAATTCCTTCATCCAAATGTGTAAAAGATCATAGTCGCAATTAAAAGCCGAGTACTCTACCGTTGAGTTAGCAACCCGGATTAATATGAAGTGTAGATAAGATCGAAAAAAAAAAAAGAAATCCAGCAAACCCATTCATTTTACTAAAGCGAAGGAAAGAGCCAATAGGGAATGGGGATAAAAAGATCTATTTATATACGATCAAATTATATTTGTTTGAGACGCCATTGTCAATATGAATGGACTTTTTAGAAAGAAAGAAATTTCAAGAAATTCTATATAAATTTGTGTTGGATTAGCACAACATAAAGAAGAAATAAGAACTTTGAGCGGAAAAAAATAAGGAATAAGGAAAAGGTAGAGATAGAAAAGATAGCGGCTTTCTTTAATCAAAAAAAGAAAGGTACAATACAAATACAAGAAGAAAGATTACCCCCCTTGTTGGGGGGTTCCACAACAAGAAGCAAGAAAAAAAAGAAGAATAAGAAAAAGAAGAAGAAAATAAGTATGAATAGAACAAGAAAAGAATAAACTTTGAATAAAGAATTACACTAAAGATAGGTACTAGTTACCCTATCCTTTTTTTATTCATGATTCTTGTTTTTCCTTTCTTTCTTTTTTATCAAAAGAAACTCGAAATTCTTTAAAGAATTCTGCCTTCCTTAAAATATCATAAACAGTTCCTGTGGGTTGAGCACCTTTTTCAAGGAAATCTAAAATAGCAGGAACATTTGAATAAGTTTGATTCTTTATCGGATCATAAAAACCCACCTTTCGAAGATCTCTTCCTTCTCTTCGGGATCGAACATCAATTGCAACGATTCGATAGATGGCTCATTGGGATAGATGTAGATAAAAGATGCCCCCCTAGAAACGTATAGGAGGTTTTCTCCTCATACGGCTCAAGAAAAAATGATTCTAATTTCTAGAATTTCTATTTCTATCTATATAGATAGAAATAGAAAGAGAAAGGGATCCATAAAGAATTAGACTGTAATTTGAGCCTTTTTTTCCTTCTTTACAGAAAAAAGAAATTTCATTTGTACTCCTAACTCAAGTTGGGTAGTTTTGAAAGAGTTCGAAAGGAAATCTTTAGAATTTCTTGAGCTGTCTCTAACCTCTTTTTTTGTCTCCTTTCAGATCTCTTTTTTTTACTCATTCTGATCCAATTGTTGAGACAAGTGAAAATAGTGTTTCCTTGTTCCGGAATTTGTTGTCTTTGCTTTGCGCTTTGTCAAATCATTGGGTTTAGACATTACTTCGGTGATCCTTACTCCTTTTCAAAAAGGCAGCAACATACCCTTTGTTTTTTGTTCTTTCTATGGAAAAGGAAAAAATCATACGAAAGATTGATTCCTTTGTGATACACTCTTGATCGAAACAGTTTGAAGATTTCGACAAATCTTATTTTTTCATTTCAAATTTGTTCAAATTTGAACCTCTCCATTTATCTATATTTAGATATTGATGATATATTTACAAAGTTGGTCTAACTTATTGATTGTCACTAACCCTAGATTATTCCCCCGATAAATGAATCAATCATTTTTGCTCGAGCTCCATCATATGCTATACCTTTATATACCATTAGTATCTTTATTTAGCAACCCAAGACAAATTCAATTAGGTTCCTAGTAGAACAAACTATGTCGAGACAAGAGCATCTTCATTCGTATAGAAAATGGTGGATGTCAGAATCCACAGCCAATCATGTCCTTCAAGTCGCACGTTGCTTTCTACCACATCGTTTCAAACGAAGTTTTACCATAACATCCCTCTCATTTTCTTTTAATTTGGAACCGTATGCAATTGATTCAATATGGAATCATGAATAGTCATTGGCTGAACCGATACATAATAATCTACACTTATCTATCTATGGATAGATAAGTGTTTATCCGGAAAGGATTTCACTGAAATTTACCCCAGATTTTCTCATATGAATAATATCACATGAAAAAAACAAATCAGTTTTAAGCAAACTTATTTACATCTTCAACAGATCTTTCGGGATTGTCCATCATAAAAGATCCCTCTTTTTCTTAAAAAAAAAAAAAAAAGAAATTAGAAACCTCAAAAAAAGCCTTTGACTTTACTTTCATTCAAATGAAAAAGAAATCCCCATGAATGGATAAAAGTTTTTATCCACTTTAACTAAATACTATACTAACTCAATAATATACTAAACTAAATATTTCATTGAAATATTCATAAATATTCAATTATAGAATAATAAGATAATCTTCAATAATAAGATTATAGTAAATAATATTCAAAAGAAAAATATACAATATATATTCTTATGTAAGAATTATGTATTTCTTTATTAGAAATTAAAATCTATTTAGAATCTCTAATATTCAAAATTTCTAATATTCAATATATTAAATAAAATAATTTTCATGAAATTCTAAATTCATATATTCTAATATGAAATATGAATATTTTCTCATTTCTTATTTATGAAATATGATTTTCTGATTCTAATATTATGATTGACTTCTTATTTACCATCTCCGATTGAATCTGATTTTCATTTAATTTAAAACAGAGAGATAGTTTGAGAATAAAGTTTATTTGTTTTCATTATTATGGAGTGGAAAAGTCTCGTGTAAGGTAAGATCAAAGAGAAGATCAGAATCCGAGGATTCTGATCTTTTCGCATCCATCTCCATCATATAAAACAAATAATCGTTAACGAAAGTAATCACGAATATTTCAGAATAAAATACTTTAGTAAAAAAAAAAAAAAAGATATGATTCTAAGAATCATTCTTAGAATGAAGATTGGATAACATTGTATCCAACATGAAACAGAAGATTGTTTCATGAAATTTCAATAGAGAAGAATCTTTCGTTTCTGATGCAAAAGATCTGGGACGGAAGGATTCGAACCTCCGAGTAACGGGACCAAAACCCGTTGCCTTACCGCTTGGCCACGCCCCATTTTGATTTGGTCTAAGAAAAACTAAGCTAAATATTGGTTATTCGTCAATAACCAACCAAAAGAAATATAGGACATTTTGATTCAACACAATAGATATAGAATCAAAAAGATTAATTGATCATTACTTAGAATTCATATAAGATATTGTATGAAAATAGAATTCCTTGTATCCTTATTTGATTGTAGAATGTAAGGAAGGATTCTTGATTGGGGAGAAGTCAAAGAAAAAGAAGAATTTCTTTCTTTTATCTGCCTTTTTCTTTTAAATTTTCCCTCAGAAAAACAATTCAATCCAATCTGATAATTTATTATCATTTCAATTTAATTTGAATCTTTAAGAACAAGAAAAGAATATTTGTTATGTTTAATATCTTTAGTTTAATCTGTATCTGTCTTAATTCTACCCTTTATTCGAGTAGTTTTTTCTTCGCCAAATTGCCCGAGGCTTATGCCTTTTTCAATCCAATCGTAGACGTTATGCCGGTTATCCCTTTATTCTTTTTTCTCTTAGCCTTTGTTTGGCAAGCTGCTGTAAGTTTTCGATAAAAATGGAATCTCTATTCAATTCAGAATTTCTTCGATAAAAAAAAGATGAGATTTTTATTCTTAAAATCAATAAGATCAGAAATAAGATTCAGATAAGTCTGGGCATTAGAAACCCTCGATTCAAAAAGCGAAATTCTGGTATTTTAGATTTTCTATTGAAATTTAATTTTAATAAGGGAAGGGGGCGATGATCTTTATCTTGAATCAGCTTATTTCTTCTTTTGTTCTGACCTTTCCTTTATAAGATCCCATACAATACCTATGTATAGATATGGATATGGCAAGAAATCTTTGGTAACGAAAAAATACGAATCTTATTACATTAGAAAGAAATTCGTGAAAATAGATTTCAAAAAAAAACTTCCTTTTTTTCATCTTTAAAGCGTCATATCAAAATAGTGTATAGTGTGTGTCGTAAAATAGGTGATCTATTTCCTTCAAAAAAATGATCTTATCTTGGAGATTTGTAATGCTTACTCTTAAACTATTCGTTTACACAGTAGTAATATTCTTTGTTTCTCTCTTCATCTTCGGATTCTTATCTAATGATCCGGGGCGTAATCCTGGGCGTGAAGAATAAAAAAAGAGATGAGATTCGTTTTTACTTTTTCCTTTATTTTTTCATAGGTAAATGTATAAATAAATGGAATAGATGCTAGATAAAGATAAAAGATTCATAAAAGAAAAGAATCGAAATCTATTCCAATTCTAAAATCTCAAGTGATCAGGGGGGTCGGAGAGAGAGGGATTCGAACCCTCGGTACGAATAATTCGTACAACGGATTAGCAATCCGACGCTTTAGTCCACTCAGCCATCTCTCCCCATTCCAAATTGGAAATTTATCATGTGATTTAACACGTGAAGTCAAGATTGAGAACAATCTTTATTTTCCTTCAATGATTCGAAACAGATTTCTCCAATAGACCAATAGAAAATAAAGAATACCTTACTTATTTTCTTTTGTACAAAAGGTTCATTTCCCCGGCCTGGTTAAGTATAAGTACTGGCCGGGCCAGTACTTCTTTTGTTCCAACGAATAAAAATTGTTATTGAAACAAGAAGAATAATTTTCATTGCCATTCCTAATTATTAGAAATTCTTTAATAAATTATCTATATCTAGATTCATATAGAATATTCTATATATTCTAGAATTCTATATTAATATGATATATTCTATATTGTTCTATATTGAAATATTCAATATTAGATATCTTTTGAAAAGAAATATATCTTATAAGAGAAATAATATCAAATAGAAAACACATATTTCTAAATTGAGACTATAAATCATTTACTTGTTCAAAGCAAAGGACAAGCTTGAAAGCTTGAGGCCCGATTTACCCGAATTCAGAAGTTCAAGTGAAGGGAGGTTTCAAAAAAGATACTTATAACTTTAGTACACTATTTAAATTTGACTCAACTTTTTGCTATTCACCTATTCTTTCTTCTTTTTCAAGTTTTCAATCCCGCGCCGCGGCGGAACAAAATACGTGTTAATGCTGGAATTCTCATGATTCTGATGCTATCTTGACTGCGTCTGATTACATTTGTTGGACAAATGGTGCATTCATATCCAATAATGAATATGTAGCGGGTATAGTTTAGTGGTAAAAGTGTGATTCGTTCTATTAACAACTTCAATAGTTAAGGGGTCTTTCCATTTTTTTCATATTTCATATTCCGATCAAAAACTTTATTTCTTAAAAAGATTTAATCCTTTACCCCTCAATAGGACATTTGAGGAAAGAATATACATTCTCACGATTTCTATCCAAAAGGCAATCAGAATTTTAATAAAAAGAATTGGATTATGGAGTCGAGAAGCATAATTTTTTTGATTGGTTCAATTCTAATTCTTCCAATTTAATGAGTATGAATAAAAGATCTATGGATGATAGTACAAAACTTTCAATCGTAACTAAATCTTCAATCTTTGCGCTGAAAAAGGGTGAGATTGAAGCCAAATAGCTAGAAAATGATGGTTTTGGTTTACTAGAACCCTCGGCTTCTTGTTTCAGCTCGGTAGAAACAAAATTATTTTCCTTAGGATCCCACGAGTAGAAAAGAAATAGGGAACGAAGTAACTAGACTAGAGACTAGAAAGATTTGATAGAATCCCCCTCTTCTAGAGGGATCATCTAAAAAGCAAGTAGCTTT